CACTGTTGGTTCTATTTTGCTTTATCGAGAAATCGAAGAAGCCGTACATGGGTTTTCTCATACCTATTCATATGGTACCCAACCAGGCTAAGTAATTCTACAATACTAGTAGGAATTCAGGCCTCTTCACTTTAACTAGGCCCATAGTTCCGGAATTTCTACGCGAACAAGACTAAGAAAAGGAAGTTTTCCAATCACTGACTCAACCCCATTGTCGAATCATACTTAGCAGAATAGGGAGGTACTTGTGTTATGGCAGAACGGGCCAATCTGGTATTTCACAATAAAGTGATAGACGGAACTGCCGCGAAACGACTTATTAGTAGATTAATAGATCACTTCGGAATGGCATATACATCGCATATCCTGGATCAAATAAAGACTCTAGGGTTTCAACAAGCTACTACTACATCGATTTCATTGGGACTAGACGATCTTTTAACAATACCCTCGAAGAGATGGCTAGTTCAAGATGCTGAACAACAAAGTTTTATTTTGGAAAAACACCATCATTATGGGAATGTACACGCGATAGAAAAATTACGCCAATCCATTGAAATATGGTATGCTACAAGTGAATATTTGCGACAAGAAATGAATCCTAATTTTAGGATGACTGACCCCTTTAATCCAGTTTATATGATGTCTTTTTCGGGAGCTAGAGGAAATGCATCTCAGGTACATCAATTATTAGGTATGCGAGGATTAATGTCGGACCCCCAAGGACAAATGATTGAGTTACCCATTCAAAGCAATTTAAGAGAAGGGCTTTCTTTAACAGAATATATAATTTCTTGCTACGGAGCCCGTAAAGGGATTGTAGATACTGCTATACGAACATCAGATGCTGGATATCTTACGCGAAGACTTGTTGAAGTGGTTCAACACATTGTTGTACGTCGAAGAGATTGTGGCACCGTCCGTGGTATTTCTGTGAGTCTTCAGAATGGTATGATGCTAGAAAAGATATTTATCCAAACATTAATTGGTCGTGTATTAGCCGATGATATATATATGGGCACACGATGTATTGCCACTCGAAATCAAGACATTGGGGTTGGACTTGTAAATCGATTCATAACCTTTCGAGCACAACCAATAACTATTCGAACGCCCTTTACTTGTAGGAGTGCCTCTTGGATCTGTCGATTATGTTACGGCCGGAGTCCTACGCATGGCGACCTGGTTGAATTAGGAGAAGCTGTAGGTATTATTGCCGGCCAATCGATTGGGGAACCAGGTACTCAATTAACATTAAGAACTTTTCATACCGGTGGAGTATTCACGGGGGGTACTGCCGAACATGTGCGAGCCCCTTCTAACGGAAAAATAAAATTCAATGAGGATTTGGTTCATCCGACACGTACACGCCATGGACATCCCGCCTTTCTATGTTCTATAAACTTATATGTAACTATTGAGAGTGAAGATATTCGGCATAATGTAAATATTCCACCCCAAAGTTTTCTTTTAGTTCAAAACGATCAATATGTAGAATCAGAACAAGTAATTGCGGAGATTCGTGCAGGAGCATTCACTTTGAATTTTAAAGAGAAGGTTCGAAAACATATTTATTCTGACTCGGACGGAGAAATGCACTGGAGCACCGACGTGTATCATGCACCCGAATTTACATACGGCAACGTTCATCTATTACCAAAAACAAGTCATTTATGGATATTATTAGGAGGTCCGCGCAGATCTAGTCTAGTCTCACTTGCGCTCCACAAGGATCAAGATCAAATGAATGCGCTTTTTCATTCTCTCAAGAGAGGATCCTCATCTAACCTCTCAGGAACGAATGATCGGTCGAGACAAAAATTATTACCCGCAGATTTTTCGGGTAAAAAAGAACATAGGATTCCTTATTATTTAGACATTAGTCAAATTAGATGTACTGGTCGTTGGAATCTCATGGATCCCCCCATTCTCTACCAGAATTCTGATTTATTCTCACAGAGGCGAAGAAATAGGTTCATCATTCCACTCCAGTGGATTCAAGAACGCGAGAACGAACTAATGCTCCCCTCAGGTATTTCGATTGAAATCCCCCCCAATGGTATTTTGCGTAGAAAAAGTATTCTTGCTTATTTCGATGATCCTCGATACAGAAGAAAGAGTTTGGGCATTACTAAATATGGGACTCTAGAAATGCATTCAATCCTCCAAAAAGAGGATTTGATTGAGTATCGAGGAGGCAAGGAATTTTTGCCAAAATACCAAATGAAAGTAGATCGGTTTTTTTTCATTCCCGAGGAAGTGCATATTTTACCCGGATCTTCTTACATAATGGTACGCAACAATAGTATCATTGGGGTAGATACAGAAATTACTTTAAATATAAGAACCCGAGTGGGCGGGTTGGTCCGAGTGGAGAGAAAAAAAACAAGAATTGAACTTAAAATCTTTTCTGGAGATATCCTTTTTCCTGGGGAGACAGATAAGATATCCCGACATAGCGGTGTCTTGATACCACTAGGAACAGGAAAACAAAATTCCAAGGAATCAAAAAAATGGATCTATGTTCAACGAATTACACTTAGTAAGAAAAAGTATTTTGTTTTGGTTCGGCCTGTCGTCACATATGAAATAATGGACAGTATAACTTTAGCAACGCTTTTTCCCCCCGATCCGCTCCAGGAAAGGGATAATGTGCAACTTCAAGTTGTCGATTATATCCTTTCTGGAACTGGGAAACCGATTCGAGGAATTTCTGATACAAGCATTCAATTAGTTCGCACTTGTTTAGTATTGAATTGGACGCAAGACAAAAAAAGTCCTTCTAGTCAAGAAGCCCGCGCTTCACTTGTTGAAATAAGGGTAAATGATTTGATTCGACATTCCCTAAGAATCGACTTGGTGAAATCCACTATTTCATATATCGGAAAACGGAACGATCCATCGGGCTCGGGGTTCCTCTCTGCTAATGGATCAGATTGGACCAATATCAATCCGTTTTCGTCTATTTATTCCAAGGTAAGAATTGAACAACCCCTCAATCAAAATCAAAAAACTATTCATACGTTGTTGAATAGAAATACGGGATTCCAGTCGTTGATAATTTTGTCATCATCCAATTGTTTTCGAATGGGTCCATTCAACGGTGTAAAATATCACAATGCGATAAAAGAATCAATTAAAATTACAAAAGATCCTCGAATTCCAATTAAGAATTCGTCGGGGCCTTTAGGAACAGCCTTTCTACTTGCAAATGTTTATTCATTTTATCATTTAATAACCTATAATCAGATCTTGTTTAATAACTATTTGCAACTTGACAATTTAAAACAGACTTTTCAAGTAATTAAATATTTTTTAATGGATGAAAATGAGAAAAGTTATAATCCCGATCCACGTGGTAACATTATTTTCAATTTGAATTGGGATTTTCTCTATCTCAATTATTTTCAAGAAACATCTACAATAATAAATCTTGGGCAGCTTATTTGTGAAAATATATGTATAGTCAAAAAGGCACCACACCTACAATCAGGCCAAGTTATACTTGTTCAAGTTGACTCTGTAGTAATACGATTAGCTAAGCCTTATTTGGCCACTCCCAGGGCAACTGTTCATGGTCATTATGGGGAAATTCTGTACCAAGGAGATACTTTAATTACATTTATATATGAAAAATCCAGATCTGGTGATATAACCCAAGGGCTTCCAAAAGTAGAACAAGTATTAGAAGTGCGTTCGATTGATTCAATATCAATGAATCTAGAGAAGAGGGTGGGGGGTTGGAATGACCATATAACAAGAATTCTTGGAATGCCGTGGGCATTCTTGATTGGTGCTGAGCTAACTATAGTGCAAAGTCGTATATCTTTGGTTAATAAGATCCAAAAGGTTTATCGATCCCAGGGGGTGCAGATTCATAATAGGCATATAGAAATTATTGTACGTCAAATAACATCAAAGGTGTTGGTTTCAGAAGATGGAATGTCTAATGTTTTTTTACCGGGAGAATTAATTGGATTGTTGCGAGCGGAACGAGTGGGGCGCGCGTTGGAAGAGGGGGTTTGTTACCGAGCCCTTTTATTGGGAATAACAAGAGCATCTCTCAATACTCAAAGTTTTATATCTGAAGCGAGTTTTCAAGAAACCGCTCGAGTCTTAGCAAAAGCGGCTCTCCGGGGTCGAATCGATTGGTTGAAGGGCCTGAAAGAGAACGTTGTTTTGGGGGGTATGATACCTGTCGGTACCGGATTGAAAAGAGCAGTGCCCCCTTCAAAACAATATGATAAGAGCCCTTTTGAAACAAAAAAAAAGGACCTATTCGAGGGGGAAATGCGAGATATTTTCTTTCACCACAGAAAATTATTTGATTCTTTTCTTTCAAAGAACTTGCATGATAGAGCAGAACAATCATCTATAGGATTTAATGATTCTTAGAAAGGTGGATTCTTCTTGTTGACTATCTGTATTTTGTGCAGTCATTTGATTTGATAATAAAAATAGTAAGCAATAGAAAAGACTAATGGCTTGGCCGTCTCTGGATGCCCAATCTACGGTAGAAGAGAAGGTTCCATCGGAACAATTCTTTATTTCCGTTCAAGGTCCCTCGTTTTTTTTTTCAAAAAAGGGGTGTGGGGAGAAATGACAAGAAGATATTGGAACATTAACTTGGAAGAGATGCTGGAGGCAGGAGTTCATTTTGGCCATGGTACTAGGAAATGGAATCCTAAAATGGCACCTTATATCTCTGCAAAGCGTAAAGGTATTCATATTACAAATCTTACTAGAACTGCTCGTTTTTTATCCGAAGCCTGCGATTTGGTTTTTGATGCAGCAAGTAGAGGAAAACAGTTCTTGATTGTTGGTACCAAAAAAAAGGCAGCTGATTCAGTAGCACGGGCTGCAATAAAGGCCCGGTGTCATTGTGTTAATAAAAAATGGCTCGGCGGGATGTTAACAAATTGGTCGACTACAGAAACGAGACTTCATAAGTTCAGGGACTTAAGAATGGAACAAAAAACGGGAAGACTCAACCATTTGCCAAAAAGGGATGCGGCTGTGGTGAAAAGACAATTATCTCGCTTGCAAACATATCTGGGCGGGATTAAATATATGGCAGGGTTACCTGATATTGTAATCATCGTTGATCAGCAGGAAGAATATACGTCTCTGCGAGAGTGTATCACTTTGGGAATTCCAACAATTTGTTTAATCGATACAAATTGTGACCCCGATCTTGCCGATATTTCGATTCCAGCGAATGATGATGCTATATCTTCAATTCGCTTAATTCTTAACAAATTAGTATTCGCTATTTGTGAGGGCCATTCTAGCTATATAAGAAATCCTTGATTAATAATAAGATAAATAACTTTTACTTCGAAAATCCGATAGAATTGGTTATTATTTATTTATCTATGGATTTTGAAAAATGAATAAAAAGAACTGTAGATATTATATGATTAGTTAGTATTCAAGATATTCGTTGATATTCAAAAGATCCGATTCAAGTAGACAACGAGATGGTTGAATTAAAATAATTTTCTTTAAAGTTTCATTTTCTTTTCCAGAGGTCAATATGAATGCACTATCATGTTCCATCAACACACTATACAATATATCCGGTGTGGAAGTAGGCCAACATTTCTATTGGCAAATAGGGGGTTTCCAAGTCCACGGCCAAGTACTTATTACTTCTTGGGTTGTAATTGCTATCTTATTAGGTTCAGCTACTATAGCTGTTCGAAACCCACAAATCATTCCGACCGGGGGTCAGAATTTTTTCGAATATGTTCTCGAATTCATTCGAGATGTGAGTAAAACCCAAATTGGAGAAGAATATGGCCCTTGGGTTCCTTTTATTGGAACTCTCTTTCTATTTATTTTTGTTTCTAATTGGTCAGGAGCTCTTTTACCTTGGAAAATCATAGAATTACCTCATGGGGAGTTAGCCGCACCCACGAATGATATAAATACTACTGTTGCTTTGGCTTTACTCACGTCAGTGGCATATTTCTATGCGGGTCTTACCAAAAAGGGATTAAGCTATTTTGGGAAATATATTCAACCAACCCCAATCCTTTTACCTATTAACATCTTAGAAGATTTCACAAAGCCTTTGTCGCTTAGTTTTCGACTTTTCGGAAATATCTTAGCAGATGAATTAGTAGTAGTTGTTCTTGTTTCTTTAGTACCTTTAGTGGTTCCTATCCCTGTCATGTTCCTTGGATTATTTACAAGTGGTATTCAAGCTCTTATTTTTGCAACTTTAGCTGCGGCTTATATAGGTGAATCCATGGAGGGTCATCATTGAAATAGTCTTTTTTTCTTGCTTCGCGCAAAGCAATGTATGTGTGGTTCACGGTGATTTACTTAAGGACTAGAAACATACAGGACTTTCTATATGATAGAAAGGAATAGGAACAAAAAAATCAAAGATTACGATATTAAAATGAAAGAGTTGTAAAAACATAAAAGGAAAGAGATCCAAAAGATCTTTTTCCTAAAATCAGCCTTTCATCCACTTAATATCCTATCTTTCCTTGACGGAGATTTAGTTTTTTATTTTTTATTGGTCGGCCAGTCTTCTTATTCAAATTTTAAATTGAATACGATATATGTTTACGGTGTGTGATTAAATTGAAATAAAAAACAGGAGAAAGAATTCTACTTTACAGTTGATTTTATTCAATGATTGACCAAAAGGAAATAATTAATAATAAAAAAATTGCATGAACTTAGATCAATGATATTTCTATGCAATAATTCGCCCTAATCAATTGAATTTGTCTATTTAGATTTGGAATAATGATAAAGAAAACGCAAAGCAGAAAAGATTTTACAAAAAAATGGGATTCCTAAACAAATCAATTGATTCTCAAATTCGATTGAATCTAATGGTTTACGTTATGGAAGAAAAACATGTATATGTGATATTAGATATTGACTAGTTATAGATGAACTAAAGATAGATTTTCTTTGCCCTACTGTTGCGTGTGGGTTTCAATAGAAACCCTCGTATTCTTGTGGCTGTGAATTGGATGAATAAAGATATGAAATCAAGAAAAGATGGAAGAATTGACATACCAGTTCGGAACCAAGAAACGGAAGACCGAAAGTTCTATGGATTCACAAAGACTCTGTGTAGAGAAACGAAAGAAAGAGATATCGGAGTAGGTCTGATTCTGAATATATAATATTAATATTCTTTCTTTAATTCGAAGTTCTTAGTTACTTTGACTGGATGAATCTTAGCGATGGAATAAAATAAAAAAAATTAGGGCATAATTGATTGCTTGATTGTATCATTAACCTTTTTCTTTTTGTTGGTACGAGGAACTTATCATGAATCCACTGATTTCTGCTGCTTCCGTTATTGCTGCTGGGTTGGCCGTAGGGCTTGCTTCTATTGGACCTGGGGTTGGTCAAGGGACTGCTGCGGGTCAAGCCGTAGAGGGTATCGCAAGACAGCCCGAGGCAGAGGGAAAAATACGAGGGACTCTCTTGCTTAGTCTAGCTTTTATGGAAGCTTTAACGATTTAT